GATTTGTGTATTTTTTTACATCCAGTAGTTTTGGACATGGGTCGAGCCAAGTATCATAACTCTTTATCCCCATTTCTACCCATCTGGTATATTGTCCTTTTCTTTCCGTGTTGAAATAGAAAGTTATTAATAGACGAGATTTTCAAAAAAAAATGCTTCTTCCTATTCCTGGAAGAAAAGAAAGATTTCTTTACTTGATACAAATTTGACATAACAACATGATAAAGTTTTATTTTATTTCTATTTAATTATTTCATTTAGTAATTTAGTAGAATTATTATTAATTAATAATTTATTAATTAATTTTTATTTAGAATTAATTAATTATTGTAATTGAAATAAGGTTTTCATTATAACCATATATAGTGATATAGTGAAATGATATTCCAGGTTCTTTTAAAATAAAAGCAAAAGAATTTTTTTTCAATACCCACTCTTTGATTTCTATGTTCTTTATTTTTCTTAGTTTTAGTTAAGTTAAGAATTCGAGTGATTGGGTCTGTCTATTGATTCTGAGAGGAAATGAAATATTCAAATGATTTTTCATCAAATGACTATTCATCTATTTATTTTGATGTAACTAGTGGAAGGAAAGATCTATGGAAAAATGGTGGTTCAATTTGATGTTATCCAACGGGGGGATAGAATCTAGGTGTCGGCTAAGTAAATCAATGGATAGTCTTGATCCTCTTGAGAATACCCGTGTAAGTGAACACCTCGTTCTAAATGATACAGAAAAAAACATTTTGAGTTGTAGTACTCGTGATAATAGGAATGTTGATCGTTTAGTCGGCGTGGGGGATATTCGGACTTTCAGCGCGGATGACACTTTTTTGGTTCGGGATAGTAATAGTAATAATAGAGACAGTTATTCCATATATTTGGATATTGAAAATCGAGTTTTTGAGATTGACAATGATCATTTTTTTCTTAATGAATTAGAAAGTTCTTTTTATAGTTATTGGAATTCTAGTTATTTGAATAATGGACCTAGGAGTGCTGACTCCCGCTATGATCATTATATGTATGATACTAATTATAGTTGGAATAATTACATCAACAGTTGCATTGATAGTTATCTTCGTTCTCAAATCTGGATTGATAGTTATATTTTAAGTAGTAGTGAACATTATAATGAAAGTTACCTTTATAATCACATTTGTGATCAAAGCAGAAATTGTAGTGAAAGTAAGAGTTCCGGTCTAAGAACTGGCACAAATAGTATCGATTTAACTCTAAGAGAAAGTTCTAATGATCTTGATGTAACTCAAAAATATAGGCATTTGTGGGTTCAATGTGAAATTTGTTATGGATTAAATTATAAGAAATTTTTGAAATCACGAATGGATATTTGTGAACAATGTGGATATCATTTGAAAATGAGTAGTTCAGATAGAATTGAACTTTTGATTGATCCAGGCACGTGGAATCCTATGGATGAAGACATGTTATCTCTGGATCCCATTGAATTTCATTCAGAGGAAGAACCCTATAAAGATCGTATTGATTCTTATCAAAAAAAGACAGGATTAACTGAGGCTATTCAAACAGGTATAGGCCAACTCAACGGCATTCCCGTAGCAATTGGGGTTATGGACTTTCAGTTTATGGGGGGTAGTATGGGATCCGTAGTAGGCGAGAAAATTACTCGTTTGATCGAGTATGCTGCCAATAAACTTTTACCTCTTATTCTAGTGTGTGCTTCTGGAGGAGCACGAATGCAAGAAGGAAGTTTGAGCTTGATGCAAATGGCTAAAATATCTTCTGCTTTATATGATTATCAATCGAATAAAAAGTTATTTTATATATCAATTCTTACATCTCCTACGACTGGCGGGGTGACTGCTAGTTTTGCTATGTTGGGAGATATCATTATTGTTGAACCGAACGCCTATATTGCATTTGCAGGTAAAAGAGTAATTGAACAAACATTGAATAAGACAGTACCTGAGGGTTCACAAGCGGCTGAATTTTTATTCCATAAGGGCTTATTCGATCTAATCGTACCACGTAATCTGTTAAAAAGTGTTCTGAATGAATTATTTCAGCTTCACGCGTTCTTTCCTTTGAATCATAACTCAAGTATAGCTTTAAGTTAATTAAATGAATTCCATTTTTGGGGTTCTAGTGAACAAGTATTTGTTTATCGATTTGTCAAAAAAAATTGGAAAAATCCAACGAATGGTTTTTTGTGACAATTAAGAAGAATTTGTAGAATTGTAGAAAGAATCGTGTAGATAATTGCTGATATTCTTGATTACTTAAGTAGGAAATGAAACCTCTATCAACTAGCAACAAGCTAAAAGAACGAAATTCTTTTTTCCGCGAAATTCAATTGGGTAATGAAAATAATAAATAAAAAAATTTCATCTTATTTTCTTACCTTCGGATTATAACGAAATTTTCGGGAATTTACAATTTATTTGCATTTATAAGTGGAAGAAACTCTTTATTATTTATTACATTACTTTATTAAAATTAAAGTTATAAAACAAGAAAAGAATAACAAAGAAAACAAAGAAGTGGAAGTGGATTATCATTTATATCTATATATTTCATGTAGAAAACTGAATAAGCTCATTTAATTAGTTCTAGATTCCTTGCACTTTCATTCTATAATACTTATTTAATACTTAAACTTAGATTCACTTCGATATACTAAAATTATACTATATTAGATATACTATAATACGAATTAGAATACGAATTCTAATAATTAGAAGATATCTTTCTCTTTTTAACAATAATAATATAGAATATAGTAAGTAAAAAGATTAATATAACAATAAATAACAGATACAAATATTCAATCGGGGGTGCCCAGCCTATGACAATTCTTAACAATTTACCCTCTATTTTTGTGCCTTTAGTAGGCTTAGTCTTTCCGGCAATTGCAATGGCTTCCTTATCTCTTCATGTTCAAAAAAACAAGATTTTTTAGATTCGATGAAAGAAAGTTTTACTTATTTTTTCAAGACCTATACTTGAATCATAACAGAAATATCCGTTTTAGCTATATATTTAGTATAATTATGGTATAACATTAAAAAAAAATGACAACGATAAAAGAAGGGTTTTTTATGCAGGCATGAATATGATATTTTTTTTTATGCAGACGTGAATATGATATATTAATAAATGAGCCATTTGAAAATCAATATCAATCAAGATTGGAGTAGATGCCTGAAATAAACGCAAAGTAAAAATATCCGTATGCGCGTAGATAGGGGATCGTACGAGAGTGCTTCATTTTAGTATTTTAGACTAACAAATTGGATGAATTCCTACCCAAAATGCACATCAGAATGGTGCGAGTTGATGAAAGTTACTTCGGAAACAAAAAAAGTAAAGTAAAATTTATGCGGGCTAGTCTCTCACTTCCAATAAAATGCAACCGGATCTAGTATGAGTTGGCGATCAGAACATATATGGATAGAACTTATAGTGGGGTCTCGAAAAACAAGTAATTTCTGTTGGGCTTTTATACTTTTTTTAGGTTCATTGGGGTTTTTATTGGTTGGAATTTCCAGTTACCTTGACAGAAATTTGATATCTTTATTTCCGTCTCAGGAAATCGTTTTTTTTCCCCAAGGGATCGTGATGTCTTTTTATGGGATCGCTGGTCTATTTATTAGCTCTTATTTGTGGTGTACAATTTCATGGAATGTGGGTAGCGGTTATGATCGATTCGATAGAAAAGAAGGAATCGTGTGTATGTTTCGTTGGGGATTTCCTGGAAAAAATCGGCGCATCTTACTCCGATTTCTTATGAAAGATATTCAGTCTATCAGAATAGAAGTTCAAGAGGGTATTTATGCTCGGCGTGTCCTTTATATGGAAATCAGAGGCCAGGGGGTCATTCCTTTGATTCGTACTGATGAAAATTTGACTCCACGAGAAGTTGAGCAAAAAGCTGCGGAATTGGCTTCTTTTTTGCGCGTACCAATTGAAGTAGTTTGAAATGAACTGAAAACTGAAGAATAAACATTTGTCTTACCAGGAGGCCAGGAGTCCCGTCTTTAGTGCTTTTTTGTTTCTAGAGTATAACTTAACTGAAGTTTCTCCACAATACTGATGAAGCAAAGAAGACGTATATTATATAATATACTAAACAATACAATGAAATATACTAAACAATACATTTTTTTTGTCAGTCATGTATTCTTTCGTTTTTTAGACTATGATTCTGTAATTTTTTCGAAATTCAAAGACTAACTAACCACTGGACTCATAAAAAAATAGATAATAAATTTAGATTATAGAAGTTCGAGGTCTTGGAATAGAACTTATGCTGGATAGAAATAGTAGATCGTCTAGAGTCGACGAATGAGACGGGGTTCGGTCAAAATTTACAGACAAAAAAATGAAAAAAAAAAAAGCATTCATTCCCCTTTTATATCTTACATCGATAGTATTTTTGCCCCGGTGGATCTCTTTTTCATTTAATAAAAGTCTGGAATCTTGGGTTACTAATTGGTGGAATACTAGTCAATCTGAAACTTTTTTAAGTGATATTCAAGAAAAGAGTATTCTAGCGAACTTCATAGAATTCGAGGAACTCTTCCTATTGGAAGAAATGCTAAAGGAATACCCGGAAACACATTTACAAAGGTTTCGTATCGGAAGAATCCACAAAGAAACGATTCAATTGATCAAGATGTATAATGAAGATAGTATCCATATGATTTTGCACTTCTCGACAAATTTACTCTGTTTCGTTATTCTAAGTGGTTATTCTATTCTAGGTAATGAAGAACTTATTATTCTTAATTCTTGGGTTCAAGAATTCCTATATAATTTAAGCGACACAATAAAAGCCTTTTCTATCCTTTTATTAACCGACTTATGTATAGGATTCCACTCACCTCATGGTTGGGAACTAATGATTGGCTCTGTCTACAAAGATTTTGGATTTGCTCATAATGATCAAATTATATCTGGCCTTGTTTCCACTTTTCCAGTCATTTTGGATACAATTTTTAAATATTGGATCTTCCGTTATTTAAATCGTGTATCTCCATCACTTGTAGTAATTTATCATTCAATGAATAACTGAAAAATAATGATCCACCGACAAAATTTTTAGAAGGTTGGTTATTTTTTAAACACTTCAAATTTTACTTTTTTTATATTTTATACCTTTTGTATATACATCCACACATCCAAGAGATTCCAATTTTTACATTTTAGTAAAAATTTTTCAGTAAATAGCAACGTCGTGGCTAGGGAACTCCGCTAGTGACCCACTCAATTTTATTGTAGAACTTTTCGGTATCAACATTGGACCATGCAAACTAAAAAGACCCTCTCTTGGATCAAAGAAGAGATTACTCGCTTCATTTCCGTATCGCTAATGATATATATAATAACTGGGGCATCTATTTCAAATGCATATCCCGTTTTTGCACAGCAAGGTTATGAAAATCCACGTGAAGCAACTGGCCGTATTGTATGTGCCAATTGTCATTTAGCTAATAAACCTGTAAGTATTGAGGTTCCACAGGCGATACTTCCTGATACTGTATTTGAAGCAGTTGTTCGAATTCCTTATGATATGCAACTAAAACAAGTTCTTGCTAATGGTAAAAAGGGAGCCTTGAATGTAGGGGCCGTCCTTATTTTACCCGAGGGGTTTGAATTAGCTCCTCCTGATCGTATTTCGCCAGAGATGAAAGAAAAAATAGGTAATCTATCTTTTCAGAGCTATCGCCCCACTAAAAAAAATATTCTTGTGATAGGTCCTGTTCCGGGTCAAAAATATAGTGAAATAACCTTTCCTATTCTTGCGCCGGATCCTGCCACTAAGAAAGATATTCACTTCTTAAAATATCCCATATACGTAGGCGGGAACAGGGGAAGAGGTCAGATTTATCCCGACGGGAGCAAGAGTAACAATACGGTTTATAATGCTACAGCAGCAGGTAGAGTAAGCAAAATAATACGAAAAGAAAAAGGGGGATACGAAATAACCATAACAGATGCGGCAGAGGCACGTCAAGTGGTTGATATTATACCTCCAGGACCAGAACTTCTTATTTCAGAAGGTGAATCCATCAAACTTGATCAACCATTAACGAGTAATCCTAATGTGGGCGGATTTGGTCAGGGGGATGCTGAAATAGTACTTCAAGACCCATTACGTGTCCAAGGCCTTTTGGTCTTCTTAGCATTCGTTATTTTGGCACAAATATTTTTGGTTCTTAAAAAGAAACAGTTTGAGAAGGTTCAATTGTCCGAAATGAATTTTTAGATCTTCGGATTTATCAATATCAAGTTCTTAAAAAGAACAAAATTTTTGTTTATCATACCAAAAGAGTTTTTGAAAAGCATTTTGCTTTTGTTTATATTCTTTTTTGATTTCTATCGGATTGGGGTAATTACTTGTACTGCATTTCTAGTTTATAGTATGCATATTGCTTGATAAGAATAATATTACTTGATAAGAAGTGATAAGAAGACCATTTTATCCCCTCTTTATGTTTTTTTAATCCAAATTGGAGCAGTGCGATTATGTCACTATATGACAGATTTAACTGTCATAAAATCTATCAATAGTTTTTTTTTGAATCTAATAGAATCAAATTTGACTAAATACCAAAAGGCATAAAATAAGTAAGCGGAAAAACAAAGACTAAATGAGGGAACAAAGTATTCTAGGAGATATTATTCTATTCATCTTGCCGTTCTTCGACACAAGAAAAAAATTTCCGCATCCCTTTCTTTTTCTTGTCTTGTGTTGAAATAATAATGATTCCCGATCTGATTCCTCAAAGATTCCGACTTAGTTGATAGTTTTTCCAGGATTATCATAACATTCTTTAATTGGTTTTCTACGCGGATTGGATATAAATTGGATTGATTGTATTATGTATACATATAAGTGTAAAATTTAAATAAAATATTAAAATAAAGGAATGGACAAACAAGCAAGTTTTTAGAGCAAATAGAACTTGTTCAATGAATTTCAAAATTCAATTTTGATGAAATGAAATATTCAAATAAATAGGACTGAAGTTCTATTAGTATAGAAAAAATAGAAAAAGTGTGTCACACAGGAAAAGGAAATTGAGTAATTCCTTCTTTACTGTTAACTTTGAAAGTATCGCTAGATACTATCGAGGAACAAATGTTCTGAATCAATTAATGAAGTTACTTTTTCAAAAAAACTGCCCAGAAAAAGAGTCTAATGGAGTTTTTTGAAATATTTGAAATATTAGAAAAAAGGGAGGATAATCCATTTTGTCATTTATACGAATATTGATACGAAAAATAAAGTATGATGATTATTTAAGAACTCGGCGGGACCCTCTTTTTCTTTGTCTGATTGGAGGGGGTCCCACCGAGTTCTTATGCCTTCATGTCTACAACTAAGTTTATCCCAGTACTACAGGGATGAGCCCAATCCGGAATATGAACCATAAAAGAAAATACCTACTAAACCAATCACAGGAATACCAGCTACAGTACCTATTATCCAAAGAGGAATCCTTCCAGTAGTAT